CTTGAACTCCACTCCCTGAGAAGGTTTCTTAGCCTCTCTCTGAACCAACTCCCCTGTTATTAAGCCGCTAATGTAAATAGGTCGATGCCTTTTTTCATCTCCCAGATTGACCTCCTCCAGCGTTGGACCGGAGCCAGGCTGTCATCAAGCTTTGCCGGCGCAGGTTCAAGTTCTTCGATCTGGATTACCTCCTCGGATGTATCTGTTTTTATTGAAATTTCCACCTGGCCAATCCATTGAATCTCTTCCTCCTTCTTAGAGAGCATTCACTAAGTTACTTACGGAATCTCAAATCTCTCTCGACCCATTCACCGGAGTATGTTGAGCTGGAATGCCTTCATTCTCATCTCATCCTTTATGATCTCTGGGCCTTCTCGCTATGAAATATTCCCAGTGCAGAAGCATATTAATGCTTCAACTATTCCACTTTTTCCCCTCTCCTATAGGGCTAGGAATTTCTAGAAGAGGATAGAAGGTAATTTTGTCATCAGTGGAGGAGCATGCATGATACAGATACTCTTCTATGCGAATGTTCTTGCTTTCAAAAAAGGAGTAAGGGAGGGGGAGGGGACGAATGGGAACAACCGGATTTGAAAGTTCAGCCTTAGCCTATAGTAGACTATCTTTTCCCTATCTAAGCTATATCAACATAGCCAACTAGAAAAGTGAAAAGCTTGTCAATTCTTGGTGTAATACTCACTCGTAAATGATTGGTGTAAGAATTTTTCACTGATCAGGTGTGATTAGTCTCATCAGTGTAAGAATTAGGAATTCTTCTTCCAACTCGTCCCAGAATGGGCGTTATGGCAAAGAACAAGAAGAAAAGAAAAGAAGGAATTTGTCCAATAGTAACAAATGGTGCTTCCACAGGTTGACATCCGATCCAACCTAGTAGTAAGCGATCCGCCAAAAGCAACCAAAATATTCCTTGGTGAATCGGGCGAAAACTTGAACTACGTACATACATACTTTTAAAAAAAGGTAAAGCCAACAGACATATAAAAACTGGTGCTATTGCGGCTACACCTCCCGATTTGTCAGGTATACTACGAAGAATGGCATAGATCGGTAGGAAATACCATTCTGGCACAATATGAGGCGGGGTGGGCATCGGATTAGCAGGTATATAATTGTCGGGATGCCCCAAAACATTAGGAGCATAAAAAATCCAAATGGAAAAAAAGATAGCAAAAGCTACCCAACCTACTAGATCCTTTACATAAAAATAAGGGTAAGAAGCTATTTTATCCATCTCTGAATGTACACCCAATGGATTATTTGATCCATATTGATGCAATGCGGCCAGATGAAGAAGACTGGCGCCTACTAAAATAAAAGGGAGTAAATGATGAAGACTAAAAAAACGATTTAAGGTGGCATTGTCCACGGAGAAACCCCCCCAAAGCCAAGTCACTATAGTATCTCCTACTACAGGTATAGCGCTAGCTAAGCTTGTAATTACTGTAGCTCCCCAAAAGCTCATCTGACCCCAAGGTAGTACGTATCCTGTAAAAGCTGTCACAATCATTAATAAGAAGATTACAACTCCGAGACACCGAACAAATTCCCTAGGACTGCTATAACTCCCATGATATAGACCACGAAAAATATGAAGGTGAACCACAATGAGAAACATACTTGCCCCATTAGCATGCATATAACGGAGCAACCAGCCCCCTTCAACATCTCTCATAACGTGTTCTACGCTGTTGAAAGCTAGATCCACATGAGGTGTATAATGCATAGCTAAAAAAACGCCAGTCACTATCTGAATGACTAAACAAATACCAGCTAACGAACCGAAACCCCACCAATAACTAAGATTGCTCGGGGTTGGATAATCTATCAAATGCTGATTAAGTGTGGAAGATATAGGTTGTTTAAGAAGAGAGAATCGTTGGTTCCTTATAGTCATTTCTCTTTTATATCGATATCGTGACAACTCTTGTTCCCTCACCTTTTTAGCCTTCTGGGGCCCTACTATATAAGTGCCCTTTCTTCCACCTCCGAAGGATGGAGAGCGAAAGAAGCGTCGAAAGGAGTCATCCTGGGTTACTGAAGAGTCGTCCGACTGCTCGGTGACTGAATCAGAGAGGTTTTTACCGCTTTCTCTTTTCTCCAGCACTCCCGGACTGATCATCTTGCTGCAACAAAGCAAGCTTAAGAATGAATATAATGGAAATTTAGGTGCTTGGAAGATTCTTCTTTCCTCTTCAGTGAAAGAGGGCAAAGGTGTGTGAGAGAAAGAATTATAAAAGGAGAGAAGATTTCGTCCACCAAGCGGGGCAGAATGCGACCCCTAAGCAATGTTAAGTTCTCGCTCATCTCTTGACGGTCCATATCATCTGAAAACTTTTCCTGTTCCATTAGCATAGTGAAATTGGAATAGGATGACTCAGCGTCAGGAAACCCCCCTTGCCTTGATTGAATTTGGCTTTGCTGCGCCCCCTAGAGGGAAATTTACCAGTGAATGCGGTGCGGGAGGAAGGCTGTAAGTCAC